TAGAGAATCCACGTCCTGTTTTCCACATCGTTATTTCCTACATGGATATAGGAATTCTCTTGCCATTTATTCTTTTTTTTTCTCATGGCTCATATAACATATAATAAATAAAAAAATTATATACATTATAGACATAGTAAACCCAACATATAAATAAATCTTTATCGGCAATGCTCCGAAAGAGGGAAACGCCCTTTTCTCTGTTGTAAGGAAAGGAAAATCTCATCTACTGGGTTGTTTTATATATCTATTTTAGTTAAGAATTTCGCGTACAAATACAAGCGATCCTTAACTACATATGCATATGATCATATATGTATTACAAAAAAAGGAGGCTTTTCAATGCGAAATCTAAAAACATATCTTTCTGTGGCACCTGTGCTAAGTACTCTATGGTTTGGGTCTTTAGCAGGTTTATTGATAGAGATCAATCGTTTATTCCCGGATGCGTTGACATTCCCATTTTTTTCATTCTAGTTATTGACATAGGAAGGGCTTAAAAAGATTAGAGATACGCTAAATTCTCTCTGACGAATCCCTCTCCCTTTCTCTTCCTTTCTTTGTTTTGCTCTTTTGTCATTTTTTTGAGGATTAAAGAAAAAAAAAGTGGGTTCAACCGCATCGAAATTTGGGCTCAGGCTCGAATTAATTTAATATTATTATATTAATATATTAAAATCATAGAGGGCAACAAAATTATACAAGATACTTAAATGAAATACTATTACTATACCGAGATTCTATCTAAATAATTAATAGTTAGAAATCATTGTATTACTTATTTTTCTTTTTTCTCTATTGATTGTAACAAAATCTTTCATAATAGGATTTCAGGTCAGCAACTTCTTTTTTTTTTTTTCGTTTCGGATCGAAAATGAAAGAAAAGAATTGAGTGAATCCAAAATTCAAAGGAGGTTAGGTTCATGGCGAAGGGTAAAGATGTCAGAATAACAGTTATTTTGGAATGTAACAGTTGTCGAAAGGATAGTAATAAGGAATCACCCGGCATTTCCAGATATATTACCCAAAAGAATCGACACAATACACCTAGTCGACTGGAATTGAGAAAATTCTGTCCCTATTGTTACAAACATATGATTCATGGGGAGATAAAGAAATAGATCAAAGAAAACCGCGTGTACCTTCCCTTCAGGATTCAAGAAAGGGGAACAAATTTTTCAAAATTACATATAAACATATAATTATCAAATAAACAAATAAACCAATAAACTCCTATTTCCGTCAAATCCAAAATGAGAATTAAGAAATAGGATTTTAGAGATAAGGAATAAACCATGGAAAAATCCAAGCTTTTTCTTAAATCCAAGCGATCTTTTCGTAGGCGTTTGCCCCCAATTGGACCGGGGGATCGAATTGATTATAGAAACATAAGTTTAATTAGTCGATTTATTAGTGAGCAAGGAAAAATATTATCTAGACGAGTGAATAGATTGACTTTGAAACAACAACGATTAATTACTATTGCTATAAAACAAGCTCGTACTTTATCTTCGTTACCTTTTCTTCGTAATGAAGAATCTGCGAATAGAACTAAGTATACTCCTAGAACTACGGGTACTCGAACCAGAAAGAAATAGGTCTATTTCTCAATTGATTGAATCAAAATTCAAAAATGAAGAAGAAACCTTTTTTTATGGAAACGCATTCAGTTATTTTTACTACTTTATAATAATCCTATTTCTTTTTACTCTCCCTTCCCGGAGTTCATTCTCCGGGGGACCTCCCTTTAAAGCATTTCGATGAATTCCCCCAATCAATCTCCTTATTTAATGATCTCATTGGAAATTGTATAAAGACAATTTGTATTTGATATGGCTAGTTGTGCAAGAATTTTACGATTAAGAAGCAACCGTCTCTTGTACAGATTATTTATGGATCTACTATAACTATAGGATACCCCGTTCTCGCGAATTACTGCATTTATTCGAGTGATCCACAGACGACGAAAATTGATCTTTCGGCTTCCCCTATCCCGATGAGAAGAAGCCAAAGCTCGAATTCTTTGTTGAATAGCAGTTCGCATAAGTCTTGAATGGGACCCTCGAAAGGTTGATACACATAAACGCGTTTTTGTTCTACGTCTACGAGCTATATACCCTCGTCTAGTTCTGGTCATTGAAGCAAAATAAACTTTGATGAATAACTAAATTTATTTTTTCTTTCAGTCATCCCTCTCGTCTTTCCTAGTCTATTAATAACAAAACGGATTCTTCCGATGTATAAAATACAAATTCCAATGGCTTTTGCTGCTCTGACCTTCCCAACCACGATTTTTTTTTACGGGCATTTCACCTCGAAATAAGAAATTGTATTGATACTAGGTATCCAAAAATATTAAATTTCAAATTGAGTATAAATAGAGTATTGTATTAAAGTAGGAATACCTAGTAAAGGGAAATTTATAAGTAAATAGTGGGTTCCTTCGTTTCTATGGTTACTTCGTAAACGGTGAGGTCCTCTCTATACACCGGAGCTCCTTCCCCATTCAATCAATGTTATTAGTAACTTGTACAGTTCACATTCTTTGACTCTACCCATGAATTATCCAATAATAGATCTTTTCACAATGAGATCTACTCATACAGTAACGGCATTTAATTATGAAAGTTGGCTAGGTAGCTGACCCTGTTAGTCCGTTCTTGCAAGAGTGAGAGCATCAATTTTCTGCTTCCTAAATACCAATTCCCCCGCTTAATGGACAACCATTTGCTACCACTGGGAGTTGCTTATCATCTACAATTAAGGTGATTGGATTTGCACCAATAGAAACCATAAATTTCATACACAATGTAGGTCTTTTGTTAGATAGTGAATGGAAAAATTCCATCCTATTCATTGGTACTGGTCATTGATACTGGAAAAAGCGTTTTCTTTCTTTTGTTCCAGCTTATCTTATGATTTGAACGAGTCGCACATACACCCTAGTACATGTTCCTCGACGCTGAGGACATCCCCGAAGAGCGGGGGATTTTGTGACATTTTTGATTGGCTGTCTTGTGTTTCTAATAAGTTGTTTAATAGTTGGCATGCTGAATCATATAAAAAATGGGCTGGTTTAGATCGATCCTAACCGGATGATTATGTTTTTTTTTTTCTTCTATTTAATACTAGAAGAAAAAAAACATAATCATCCGGTTAGGAATTGAACCTACCAACTATCCTTATCCCCTCCTAGTAACCCTCCCCCCAAAAATCGATTTATGAAATTAGAACTCGAAATCCTTGAATTAAACTCATCAATGAAAAGTAATAGCGATATTTTTATACCCTTTTTTTTAGTTCGGATGGAGCGGGATAATAATTTCTCATTCCGAATCTGTAAACGAACAAGATAAGAGATCAACAATACGATCGATGTCTTTAGGATCCTCGAATGGAATGGAAGTAGACCGACATTTCTATTGGGGCGTTGGCTCTGTTTCCTTGGTTCTAAGATGCTAACGTATTTTGTTTCATGAGTGCGAATCTTAGAGGACAATGTAAATCCGGAGTGTAAATTCGGTGGTGGGGTAAATTTTACTTAACTCCCCGGTATTTTAGCCGGTATTTAGGACTGATTCTGCTATAAGATCTATAATTCCATACTCTTTGGCTTCGCTTGCGTCCATAAAAGTATCTCTTTCCAGGTCGGCGGCTATAACCCAGTGGGGTTGTTGTGTTCGTACGGAATATATTTTTACGATTCTGTCGCGAAACTCTGAAATTGCTCTCGATTCTAGCGTATATCCTGGTATTTCTTGCTGATAAAAGGTACCAGCAGGTTGGTGCATCATTACCCTGATGATATAACATAATGAAAGGTCCCTCTATCTTCTATCGGGTAAAGGAAAGAGCTAAAGAATAAGAAGAAGCGGAGTATATATATAATAGAAGCAAACGACAATATAGATTGATAAAAGGACAATTCAATATAGATAAAATTCAACAACCGTACAGGCAATTTTGGGGCATTGCATACGGCTCCACAATGGGATTTTTTTTCCCTTCCACGGGAAAAAAAAAGATCTATTGGATCCAGAAATTATCCGCCCATTTAACATCCTTGCTTTTGGGAGAGTGAAAAAGGAGTATGATGATTCCGTTGCTTCCGTGCTTTGGTTATTTGGGAATTTAACTCATATGAGATCGAGCAATCCCAAAGTTTCTTTTTTTTTTTTAGTACTCTTCGATAACATAAATTTGGCAAAATCATTTGTCGCGTGAAACCAAAAATATTTGCGACACTAAAATGAATTGCTGAGAGATATTCAGAGGTATTCCTTGATCGGAAAGATATTTTATCTAAGCCAGCTCCCCCGATACACAATCTCACGTTATGAAAAACCATATGGGTATGTTCATACCGAATTGGAATGCCATGCTATTGTTACTCAGTAGTCTTATTCATTTTACCCGGCTAAGGCATATAGTCTTCATTACTTTCTTATGTCATTTATAACTTTACTTTTTTATTTCATTTCTAAAAAAGCTTTCTCTCAACCTCTCAACTAAGGTTAAAGATACATTGGCGCCAAGCGCGAAGGAATGCTAAGCGTTTGGTAATTTCGCCTCCGACCAGAACGAAAGATGCCATTGAAGCGGCGACTCCCATACATACTGTATTTACATCTGGTATCACAAGTTGCATCATATCATAAATGCCTACTCCGGGTACTATCCACCCGCCAGGTGAGTTTATAAATAACCATTGCTCTAAGTCCTTATCCTCTATATTGAGAAATAGCATGAGCCCCATAACTTGATTTGCTAGTTCGTCCTCTATGGAGTCTCCTAAAAAAAGTAATCTTTCTCGATGAAGTCGGTTGATTAGGATCAAATTTTATCCCTTTTAGGAACCATACGCGCACTTTTGAATGCATATGGTTCATAAAAAAAAATGGCAAAGCAAAGAAAGAATCAAAGTAAAGTATAGGTCCTCTTTTTTTTTTTTTTAGAAAGACTTTCATACCTCCTAGAAACTTTTCGAATTAAACTCTCAT